ATATGGATATATCCATTTCATGTCAAAACGGATCCTTTCTTTTTTTTATTTGTATATACAGAAAGTCTCTTTTATTTTAGAAAGATTATCCTTGTCTTTGTTTATGTCTCGGGTTGGTACAAATTACTATAATTCGTCCCCGTCTACGGATCAGTCGACATTTTTCACAAATTTTACGAACAGAGGCCCTTATTTTCATATTTGTCATTCCTTAACGTAATTTCGAATTTACTTATTGGAAGAGAATAAGTTTCTTGAAATTTTGAACTTTCGAATTGTATCTCTTCGAAAGCAATATTGAAGTTGAAAAAATAAATCAACTAATCGTTTGAATCCTTGTTTCAGAGTCTATAAATTATATGCTCTTTGGTTGAATCATAACGACTTATTTAAATTTTGACTCTATCTTCCAGTAGTATACGTATAAAACTACGCCGAATCCTTCCTGAACCATAACCTAGAATCCGATCTTCATTATCTAATCGAATCTTAAGTATACCATTCGGAAGTGATTCAGTAATTCAATTTCCATGAATCCATTTTTTTTTCCTTTTATTCCAGGTAAAACAAAACCTCTTTGAAGTATTAACTAATGTAGTAGGAGAGTTATATTAGAAACCCGTTTTTTTTTCACAAATTAATAAATAGGAAAGTTCCATATCTAAGTTGGATATAAGAAAGCTTACCATATATAACATAAGATTTCTCCGCCAATTCTTTCTAGTCGGGCCTCTCTGTCCGTTATTATACCCCGAGAAGTGGAAAGAATTACAATTCCCATCCCGCCTAAAATTCTAGGAATTCGTTGATAGTTCGAATAGATTCGTAGACCGGGTCTACTGATCCGTTTTAAATTTAAAACAGTTTTATATGGCCCTTTCCTATTCCTTCTATGTCGTAGGGTTAAAACCAAAAAATATTTGTTGCTTTCCTGATGTTTCCTCACGTTTTCAATAAAACCTTCTCTTAACAGTATTTTAACAAGGTTTTCGGTGATGTTAGTGGATGGTATTCGAACCGTTCCTTTTCTATTCATGTCAGCGTTTCGTATAGAAGTTATTATATCAGCAATAGTGTCTTTACCCATGATAAACTAAAATTCTTGTTGCCCCCGAATTTTGATATGATCAACATGTTTTTTTCTTTATATATTTTTTTTTATGAATTGTTAAAGATATATGCGTGAGAAAAATCTACTAATTCATTTTATCTAATTTTATCTATTTTATTCAAATGCTATAACTATATAAGGGTCTCATCTTTATTATACTTATAGTACTTCAGGTGCTAATGAAACTATTTTAGTGAAATTTAACTGTCTCAATTCCCGTGCGATCGCACCAAAAATTCTAGTTCCTTTGGGATTTCCTTCTTGATCAATAACAACCGCAGCATTGTCATCATATCGTAGTATCATAGCATTGTCACGTTTGAGTTCTTTACAAGTACGTACAATTACAGCTCTGATCACTTCAGATTTCTCTAAAGGTGTATTTGGTATTGCTTCCTTGATTACAGCAACAATAACGTCACCAATATGAGCATATCGTCGATTACTAGCTCCTATGATTCGAATACACATCAATTCTCGGGCCCCGCTGTTGTCCGCTACATTTAAATGGGTTTGAGGTTGAATCATATCATTTTTTTTATTTGCTCTTTTGATGCAAAGGGGCGAAGTAAAAAAAAAAAGAGATATTGTTTGTCCAAAATAAAAAAAAAAAAAAAAAAAAAACCTACAAGTTTTTTTTTTTTTTTTTGCTCTTTTGATGCAAAGGGGGAAAAAAAAAAAAAAAAAAAATATTGTTTGTCCAAAAAAAAAAAAAAAAAAAAAAAGAAACCTACAAGTGTTTTTTTTTCATTCCAAAGACTTCTTTCCTTTGGTTCTACATTCCTATCCTGAAATAATTAATTGAGTTCGTATAGGCATTTTGGATCCCGCTATTGAAATAGCCCTTCTGGCTACATTTTCTGCTACTCCGCCCATTTCATAAAGTATTCTACCCGGTTTAACGATAGCTACCCAATATTCGGGAGATCCTTTCCCTGAACCCATACGCGTTTCCGCGGGTCTTACTGTAACTGGTTTGTCTGGAAATATACGTACCCATATCTTTCCACCGCGGCGCACATTTCGTGTCATTGCTCGCCGCCCTGCTTCTATTTGTCTAGATGTGATCCACGCGGGTTCAAGTGCCTGAAGAGCATATCTACCGAAGCAAATACGATTACCTCTATAAGATATTCCTTTCATTCTTCCTCTATGTTGTTTACGGAATCTGGTTCTTTTGGGGTTATAGTTGATGGTTGTTTCTCAATTAATTCCATCTCTACTACAGAACCGGACATGAGAGTTTCTTCTCATCCAGCTCCTCGCGAATGAAACAATTATAAAATAATATAGATGTATTTAATGATATTTTAGATAATATAATGTCATTTTTTTATAACGAGTCTTTATTTGGTTTTGTCTTTTTTATTATCATATCGGATCGACAAA